ACCTGTTACATGAAATGCGCCAAAACCAAAACAAGCCACCCCTGAAAGAAATAAATGAATTCCAAAAATCTTGGGCAAATCCAAAGAGGGTTTTCCTGTACGTTCATCAGTAAATATTTCTAGATCCCAATACACCCAATGCCAAATAGCTGCTAAGAAGCACAAGCCAGAAAACACAATATGCGCTCCGGCCACACCTTCGTAACTCCAAATGCCTGAATTCGTTACAGCCCCCCCTGTGATACTCCAACCACCCCACGAATTAGTTATTCCTAAACGAGTCATGAAGGGTATAACGAACATACCTTGTCTCCACATTGGATCAAGAACGGGATCAGAAGGATCAAAAACGGCTAATTCATATAGAGCCATTGAACCGGCCCAACCAGCAACCAGAGCTGTATGCATTATATGGACAGCAATCAACCGACCGGGATCATTCAATACAACGGTATGAACACGATACCAAGGCAAACCCATGGAAATACCCCTTTTTATCAAAGAAAGATAAAGACTATGTAACTTTATTGCATTTTAAAAACGATACTATGGACCTCCCCCCTTCAGTGGATTCTCTCCGAGCAGGAGATAATATTTGTTCTCTTCTGCTGGCAATAATCAAACAATTCTGTTCGTAGGAACAAAGAGAAGCAGATCTATTCTATACCCGATAAGACCCAATACGCAATGGGGGGTTGAGCCCATTTTCTATGAGCGAATCCATCCATACTTAGTCATCATTCGAAAGACCTATTTGTAATAATTTTAGTTACTTTATTAATTCTGTCTTCCTTTCTGACCATGGCTAAAATGAATAACGGCCAATTTTTATGAAGACAATTAAACCCATTATTACGTTTCCACATCAAAGCAAAGCCGAGTACTTCGTTTTTTTGTTGATGCCCATTGGTGTTCCGAAAGTACCTTTCCGAATTCCTGGAGAGGAAGATGCATCTTGGGTTGACGTATAGTGCGGCTTGTCAGATATATTGGGTCATATGGGATTTCCCCGTTCTCTCCCTCGATCGAGATATCCCTTGTTTCACCCAATCAATTTATTTTAAATTTGGAGCGTGAAGTGCAATTAGATCCGTTTTGGGGGGATCCAGATTAATATTACCATCTCAATAAAACTTATTTATGGTTGGCTTGGTTGGACCAAGAAAATGAAGTACCCAGGCTCCGTTTAGAAAAAACCCAATTAGTAATAGATCGGCGATTACTACTTGTATCATAAACGATTTTATTATTAAATATTATGAAATATTAAATTAGAAAGAGGGGTGATCTCAAAGTGTTAATTAATCGAATAGAATAATATACTGAATACCTCAAATATTTGACGGAAGAAAGACATCCAAATGAATTCAAAAAAGAAGTGGTATTGGGAGCATTTATCCTATATGTGCAAATAGAAATCGGGGAAATCTTTACCTGGAGTAGAGCATAAACCTAAAAAAATGGAAGGGGCCCCTTCAGGAACAAGAAAATTACATCGTAATTTGGATTGGATCTCGATGAAACAATATATCAATGAGAAGTTTGTTTGATAAGTGTAGTGAATTTAGTATTATAGGTTATTAGGAAAACGAGTAAAAACTTATCTTTTTTTTTGCAGAAAAAAGGGTTCCTTTGTTAAAAGTTAGATAGAACCTACTTTAAGCCAAAATAAAGGGGCTAGAATCTTATACATTGATATTTTTTACGCTATTTTTTGAACCGTATGCCTCAAAAGGTGCGTGTACGGTTCCTAAGGGATAGTTTTTTATCCTAATCAACCGACTTTATCGAGAAAGAGTGCTTTTTTTAGGCCAAGAGGTTGATAGTGAGATCTCAAATCAACTTATTGGTCTTATGGTATATCTCAGTATAGAGGATGATACCCAAGATCTCTATTTGTTTATAAATTCTCCCGGAGGATGGGTAATATCCGGAGTAGCTATTTACGATACTATGCAATTTGTAATACCAGATGTACATACAATATGCATGGGATTGGCCGCTTCAATGGGATCCCTTATCCTGGTCGGAGGAGAAATTACCAAACGTATAGCATTCCCTCACGCTTGGCGCCATTGAGTTTTTTATTTGAAAGAAAAAAAGACTATGCCTTAGCAGGAATATTAAGTAATAATAGCATGGCACTTCGAATTTGATATGAGAAAACTCTCTTTTTTTTTTTTTTTACATTAAATTATGTATCGAAAGAGTAGTATGAGATAATAAGATATTCCGATCTTATCTATGGGGAGTCCATTTAAGCGTCACAAACTTTTTTTTGTTTTCACACCGGAAGGGTTTTAACAATATTTATTTTTTATAGAAAATATTCTTTTTTTGCCTTAGCTCAAAAAAACTTTGGGATTGCTGAATCACAGACGAAATAAATATATAAAGCAACGGAACCATCATAGTATTTTTTAACCCCCCCGAAAGGAAACGAAAGGAAGGGTGGTAATTGGATCATTTATCGATCTGCGTCTGATAGATCCTAGATTGTCTCTTTGTTACCTGTAAGGTAATTGTCTCTTTGTTACCTGTAAGGTAAAAGTAAATTCCATTAGAGAGCCGTATGCACTGCACAAAAAATGCCCGTACGGTTCTTCCATTTTTTTTGTTTGCACCTCATCCCTGCAAGATAGAGAAACCATTTATTTAGCATCAGGGTAATGATTCACCAACCCGCAGCCTCTTTTTCTGAGGGAAAAACGGGAGAGTTTATCTTGGAAGCGAAAGAACTACTGAAACTGCGCGAAACCATCACAAGGGTTTATGTACAAAGAACGGGCAAATCCTTATGGGTTGTATCCGAAGATCTGGAAAGAGATGTTTTTATGTCAGCAACAGAAGCCCAAGCTCATGGAATTGTTGATCTTGTAGGGGTTTAATGAAGGATTTCAGCGAAATCCCTACTATTGTTGTGTTGAGATTTTCTTTATATTATTATTCGCTGAAATCCCTATTCGCCGAAATCACTACTATTGTTGTGTTGAGATTACCGGGTTTAATATTCAATTAAATATATTTATATTTATAAATAAAAGCGATTCATAACCATCCGGTTAGGATCGATCTCAACCAGCCTATATATGTATACGATACAGCATGCCAACCATTAAGCAACTTATTAGAAACACACGACAGCCAATAAGAAATGTCACGAAATCCCCCGCTCTTCGGGGATGTCCTCAGCGCCGAGGAACATGTACTAGGGTGTATGTGCGACGCGTTTAGATCATGAGCTAGGACTGGGACAAAAAAAAGACAGACTGTATGTTTCCAGTATCAATGATCAATCAATACCAGTGAATAGGATAGAAATTGAATATGAATAGGATACAATGGAAGAATTCCACTCACTATCTACAAATCAAAAAGATCCTTTATCTCCCTGTGTATTCAATTTATGGTTTCCATTGGTGCAAATCCAATCACCTGAATTTAAGATGAGAAGCAATTCCCCTTTGGTAAGAAATGGTTATCCATTAAGCGGGGGAAATATCTAAGCAGAAAAATTATGTTCCCACTCTTGCAAAAACGGACTAACAGGGTCAGCTACCTAGCTAACTTTCATAATTAAATACCGTTACTGTATGGGTTAGATCTCATTGTGAAAGACCTATTACTAAATAATATAATTCATGGGTAGAGCCAAAGGATGTGAACTGTACAAGTTACCAATAATATTGATAAGGAAGGGGTTCCGGTGTATAGAAAGGACCTCACCGTTTAAGAAGTAACCATAGAAACGACGGAACCACTATTTCTTTATCCATTTAAATTTTATTTTTATATTTACTATGTTTTGCTAGTATCAATCAATTTTTTAGTTAGCGATGAAATGCAAAAAAATAGATATATAGTGGTCGGGGAGGTTATAGTAGCCAAAGCCATTGGAATTTTTATTTTATACATTGGAAGAATCTGTTTTGTTATTAATCAACCAGTAAAGAGGAAAATAATAACTAAAAGAACGGAAATCTATTAGTTATTCATCAAAGTTTCATTTATTCAATGACCAGAATTAGACGAGGATATGTAGCTCGTAAACGTCGAACAAAAACCCGTTTATTTGCATCAAGCTTTGGGGGGGCTCATTCAAGACTTACTCGAACTATTACTCAACAGAAAATAAGGGCTTTGGTTTCTGCTCATCGGGATAGAGATAGGCAAAAGAGGGATTTTCGTCGTTTGTGGATCACTCGGATAAATGCAGTAATTCGCGAAAATAAAGTATCCTATAGTTATAGTAGATTCATAAATGATCTGTACAAGAGTAAATTGCTTCTTAATCGTAAAATACTTGCACAAATAGCTATATTAAATAGGAATTGTCTTTATATGATTTCTAATGAGATCATAGAGGAAGCGGATTGTAAGGAATTTGTCGAAAAACTTAAATGACATTCCCCGGAGAATGAACTCCGGGAATAGTATAAGAAAAAATTGATAAGATGATAAAGTCGTCAAAATGAGTGAACACGCTCAAACAAAAAAACTTTTATCCTTCCCCGATTTTTTGATTCTTTTTTTTATTACAACACGAAAATAAAATTTAGATTTTTTTATTTTTCGAACAAAATACCCATCTGGGTTTGAGTTCATATCATATTGGAATTTTGATTTGATTGAAGAGTAAGCCTATTTATTTCTGGTTCTAAAACCAGTAGTTCTAGTGGTCGACTCGGTTCTTTCAAACTGTTTATCTTTTTTAATAAAAGGTAACAAAGATAAAATGCGAGCTTGTTTTATAGCAATAGTAATTAATCGTTGTTGTTTCAAGGTCAATCTATTCACGCGTCTAGATAAAATTTTTCCTTGTTCACTAATAAACCGACTAATTAAACTCATATTTCTATAATCAATTCGATCCCCCGATTGGATCGGGGACAAACGCCTACGAGAAGGTCGTTTGGATTTAAGAAAGGGTCGCTTGGATTTATCCATGGTTTGTTTGTTCCTTAGTTATATTAAAATATATATTATATATATAATATATATTTTTAATGAATATGTCATTTTTAATGTTCCTTGGAAGAGTGACAAACAGACCTGCATTCGATCTATTTCTTTATCTCTCCATGAACCGTATGTTTGTAACAATAGGGACAGAATTTTTTCAATTCCAATCGACTCGGCGTATTGTGTCGATTCTTTTGGGAAATATATCTGGAAATGCCCGTTGATTCTTTATTAACCCCGTTTCGGACACAACTGGTACATTCCAAAATAACCGTTACTCGGACATCTTTACTCTTGGCCATGAACCCCCTTTGGTTTTTGATTCGCTCAACTCTTCCATTTTTGCGATCTGAAGCGAATAAGAAAGGAACAAAGAAAAAATAGAAGTTGCTAACTCTAAATCGAATTATGAAAGATTTCGTTGCAATCACTCGAGTAATAGTAAATAATAATAAGGAATACAATTATTGCAAACTATATTTCTAATTGCAGTACAGTATCTTATTTAACTATTTTGTATGATACTGTTGCCCTAGGAGCACATTTCCATTCCCGTTCTCACTCTATTATAATATAAGTCGGAATTTTCGCTGAGATTGAATAGACTTTAGTCTTAAAAAAAAATAGCAATTAATTAGTTACAGCTATTTGGTTTGATTGTATCTCTAATCCCCTTCCCGTATCAATAACTAAAATGAAAAAAAGGGGAATGTCAACGCATCGGGGAATAAACGATTGATCTCTATTAATAAACCTGCTAAAGATCCGAACCATAGAGTACTTAGTACTGGTGCCACGGAAAGATATGTTTTTAGATCTCGCATTGAAAATCCTCCTTCTTTTTGTTTTTAACGTCTCATATGGGTATATATAAGTCTTTTATTATTTTATTATATGTTATACAATATGTTATATGACATGAGCCCCCCAAAAAAAGAAGAAATGACAATAAAAATTGTGTATATCAATGGAAGAAATAACACTATGGAAAAGAAGACAGGGATTCTCTACAATGAAACTGTAGACCAATTGAAAGGGATGTAGCGCAGCTTGGTAGCGCGTTTGTTTTGGGTACAAAATGTCACGGGTTCAAATCCTGTCATCCCTATCTATTCTATTACTTTAGTTCTCCTATGAGCAGTAAGGAGGAATAAATTGAGATCAATCAAGGTGTATTGGGGTTCAAAAAAATTGTGATAATGATAAGAAAGCGCTCTTAGTTCAGTTCGGTAGAACGTGGGTCTCCAAAACCCGATGTCGTAGGTTCAAATCCTACAGAGCGTGCGTGATTCTGTTCTTGTTAGGTCAAATTCCACTGAACTAAGGTCGCTAACTTCAACAGCAATCAGAATTTGACCTCCTGTGGATTAAGGAGGAGGTCACTAAAAAAAAAATGATTAATTTAATTAATCAAAGGTCCGACTGATCACCGCGCCTGTATTGTAAATATGCAGTTACAAATAATCCAGCCAAAGTAATCGGAATTAAACCTAATACGATTCCAAATAGAAAAACTTCAATCATTTAAATTTGTTTGGAAAGGGAAAAAATATAAGTAATATCTATCCCTCAATATTAATCCGAATTGCCCATAAATCTCAATGACTAATAATTGGCAATTGACACGGTAAGGAACTATAGAATACATGGAATCCTAAAGAATCTTTTTCTAGATTGTTCATTCAATTTTTAAAAAATTTTAAATAAGTCGTATCTTGCTTAGACCAATCAATAAAGCGGAGGTTATAGTTGAAGCCGCTAGTAGAAAACCGAAATAACTAGTTAGAGTAGGCATAAAGGAGCTAAATGAAATATGTTCTTTTTATACATATGGTTAAAAAGCACTTACCTAAGTTTAAATTTTTGAAAGAAAAGATATATAGAATACAAAGATAGAATGACAGGGGTACAAAAAGAAATGGATTCATCATCTGTCGATCTCGTAATTCCGAATCAAGAGAGTTGTTGGACAACTTCCTGAGTAAACAAATATAAAAATAATAATAACTGTCTTGTGTAACTTCATTCAAAAACAAAACTCTCTTTGAATCATTATGGAATAAAATTCGAAAATAATTAATAATTTTATTTTTTCGTTTTCTATTTTAGTTAGAACATAATCTCGTTGAGTTTAATTTTAACTCATTAGATTCCCTAGTAGGTTCAGTCACCTAATATCTCTCACAATCAGATCACTCGAAAAAATAAAATCCTTAATTTGTTTAGTCCAACTAGATTCTAAGACTAGTAATTTCTATTATTTTATTTTTTTTAGATTCTCCATTTAGTCTTTCTATATTATAAAGACCATCCTTGTATTTAGGTCAAGAAAGCACTTTTAGATCTAATACAATACAACAATGCGCATATCCCTAATATTGATTAGTACACTTATTTTCTTCGTTTTTTTCTTTCTTTCGTCGAATACTATCGACCACTCTTATCTTTACCGGACAGCTAAGCAATTATTTCAAATAAACAAAAAAAGAGTCCAAACAAACCTCTTCTCTAATCACGCATACAATTTATAAAACTAAA